TATCCATGGATCCCTTACTTATACTTATTCAATTGGAAAGATTGATCCGATTCCAAATTCACAAAAGTTATGTTTCGTAATTTCATAATCCAAATTTGAAATTTCTAATTGACCCTTGGATACAAATCACGAGAATGGATATTCTTCCTCGAATCTTTCATTTAGAGGTAAAGGATTCAAATGAAATCCTTTTAAGAAATAAAGTTTTTGATCAGAATATGAATGAAACTGAAGAACCCCTTAACTATTAAGAGGATTAATAGAACGAGTCGCACTTTTACCACTAAACTATACCCGCTACAATACGATTATTGTATCGAAATGGGACTTTTGTCGAACAAGGGAATCGGACGTAATCGATATAGGACAGAAATAAAAAAAATCATGAAATGCAAATTAGAGCTTAGAGTATTGACGTGTTTGTTAGGAGTCCTAATGAAATTAGGAAAAGAGGACTTATTTTGTTTAAAAATAAAAAACGAAATCGAATAACTAAATAAAATAACAAATTTTGTTCTTGAAGGAGTTTTGACAGATACGGCTCGACAAAACAATTTTAGCCATAACATAAAATGCATTGTGCAAAAAAAAAATACATCGTTCTGTTTTTCCCTTTTTTCGAGTATCCAGTAAAAGTAAATTAAATAAAAAAAAAGAAGAATAAACAAAAGAATAATAAAGAATAAGAAATGACACTTTGATTCCATCTAAATCAATTTTCTATGATTTGGCGGTATGGTTCATTGGAACAAAAAAAGGCCCGGCTGGGTACTGACCAGACCAGGCCGTGAAAATAAAAAAAAAAAACGGCCTTTTGTAATTTTGTAAAGAGATATTCTTTCTTTTTTTCTATTTTGATTCGAGATATCTCTTTCGAGGCCATTCTTTATTTTCATTTTTCATTTTATAGAAATAAAAAATGGAATTGCTGATAAAAGTTGTATCCATCTGTATAATACAATACAAAATACAATAAAAAAATAGATAAGCTATATAATAAAGTTAAAGTAAAGAAGGGCCTTTTTTTCATTTTTTCAAGCATTATCTTTTGTGTAATGTAACATAGTAATTATTATTTTATTATTTTTTTTTTTTCAATTAGGAGAGATGGCTGAGTGGATTAAAGCGTCGGATTGCTAATCCGTTGTACGAGCTATTCGTACCGAGGGTTCGAATCCCTCTCTTTCCGTTTCCGTCGCTGACTGGGTATCTTTCAAATTCGAATTTAGCGAACCCTTTTGCTTTTTTTATTTGACTAGTTAAAGATGTAGAATAGATAAAATCAAATCCTAAAAACATTTCTAAGAATAAAGGAAAGAAAAATTTCTTATTTTTTAGTCTTCACGTCCAGGATTACGCCCTGGATCATTAGATAGGAACCCGAAGATGAAGAGAGAAACAAAGAATATAACTACGGTGTAAACAAAGAGTTTGAGAGTAAGCATTACACAATCTCCAAATTTTTTTTGGGGGGGGAAAAAGAGAATAGATTCTCTATTTTTATACTACATATCCTGTTTTGACACCAAGAAATGAAACGGTTTTTCAAATTGATAGAAATACAAAAGAGTTTTTATTTTTCGAAATTAACACAACTCGACTTCGATATTGTGGCGGACTCAAATAGGGTCTTTCAGTGAAAAAAAAAAGGGTCAGAATCATGAAATGGGGAAATCCAAATTTATCGTGTCTGCCCAAGAATTTGACTGTTTTACTTGAGGGTTCATTCAAATTGGAAGACTCATCTGGTCTTATCAATTGTTAGAATTTTTTTTTTCTCGAGCTTGAATAAATCATGAATTTTTCTCGGACACTATTAACGATCTTATCGAAAACTTACAGCAGCTTGCCAAACAAAGGCTAAGAGAAAAAAGAGAAGAGGTATTACTGGCATAACATCTACAATTGGATTCAAAAAAGCGTACGCCTCGGGTAATTTGCCGAATAAAAAACTACTCGAATAAAGGGCAGAATTAAGAAAGATATAGATCAAACTAAAGGTATTAAGCATAACAAACATTTTGTTCTTGGAGATAATTGTATTTTGATTGAGTTAAAAATATGTTATTGATATAAGCTAAAAATGACGAAAAGAAAGTAAGGTAGACAAAAAAAATACTTCTTTGAACCGAACCAATCAAAACAAAAACCCTTCAATTCTCACAAGAGAATAGAAGAAATTATACTTTCATACAATATCTTAATTGAATTCTATGTAATGATCAATAAATGGAGTTTAATTCTGCATCTACTTGTGTCAAAATCTTAAAAAAAAGAATCTAATTTATTCCATAGATATTTGGCCTGGAATTGACGAACAACCAATATTAGTGTTTATTAGTATCGAATAGGAAAGAAATTCAAATGGGGCGTGGCCAAGCGGTAAGGCAACGGGTTTTGGTCCCGCTATTCGGAGGTTCGAATCCTTCCGTCCCAGAGCGACCTCTTATATATATCCGAATATCAGACTCAAAATTACTTTTTTGAGCAACCTCTCTTTCAGAGTATAATTTTTTTAAGAGTCTAATTTTTGATAAAATTGACTTCTTGTTTCGAAGTTTCAAAACTCTTCTCTGAATAAGATGTTTTTTCATAAATTGAATCGAGTTCAAATAATACGAAAATAAAACGGAATCCATTTGTGATCCAAGTAAGATGGCAACATAGATCACAAGAGTTTGAATTCAAAAAAAGTCGGATGGGCCCTCCCCCTCCCTTTCACTTTGATATGTAAGTGAGTGGCTTAAAAAATCCTTACATACCCTACCTCCGTGAATTTGCAAGGATACATTCTAAATCGAAATGCGAAAACCTCTATCTTTCTTATATTTTTTTTAATAAGACAGCCCCAATTTTTTATTTCATTTCTTGAAATCTAAACAAGAGGGTATTCGTGGTACTGTTTGAATTCAATCAATGGAATTAAGTTTCTAAGACCGGTTTAGGGTAAAAGAACAATTATAGTAAAGAATGACGTAATCTGGACCCTTTTGGCTTTTTATCTATACAAAAGAGTCTAGCATCCCGTATCAAATAGGATCCTGTTTTTATTTATGATTAATCATCCCCCAGAATGAATTTGGAGTGGGGTCCATACGAGTTAGTGAGCGATGTAAGATCTCATAATCAATCGAGTTTCATATGGATGAATTTTCTTTGAGCTGGAGGTATTTGATGTTTGGCTCGAATTAATAATTGGAAATGTATTTAATCATAATTAATAATTGAGACGGGGTCCATTCATATATCTTCATCCTCTTATTTACTTTATTTTCTTTTTATTTTTATATTTTTATTCGTGTTCTTTTTTGTTTTATTTAGAAATAAAAAGAAATATTCCATTCATGCTCTAAAATGAAAATAGAGGGTGAAATGAAATTCTTACTGAGGCTTCTTCCTCATTTCTTACTGAGGCTTCTTCCTCATAAATTAACTAACTATTCCTTTCATATCGAAGGAAAAAGGACTGGGTATTGACCGAAGCAATGACTATTCATGATTCCATAATCGAATCAATTACATACCGGTTCAAAACTAGAAAAATGTTATGGTAAAACTTCGTTTGAAACGATGTGGTAGAAAGCAACGTGCGACTTGAAGGACACGATCCGCTGTGGATTTTTTTTTTCATCCGCCATTTTAGATTGTAGATTATCTAGAAATGAATGGGCTCTTGGCTCGACATGCTTTGTTCTGTTCTACTAGAATTCTCGTTTTTTGTTGGGGTGTAGTGTAAATAGGACATGATGGAGCTTGAGTAGAAAGTATTTATGCATTTCGCAGGGGCAAGGATCTAGGGTTAATACCAATCAATAAGTTGTAACAAACTTCGTAAGTATATTTTCGATATATAAATTGAAAGAATCCGATTCGAGCAATTTTGAAATCCAAAACGACAATTTGTTGGAATTGGTAAAACTCTTTCGATGAAAAGTGTATCATGCAGGAATCAATTGTTCGTATGATTCTTTGATAGAAAAAAATCGCAAAAAGGGGTGTGTTGCCGCCATTTTTGAAAACGAAAGATCACCGAAGTAATGTCTAAACCCAATGATTCAAGGCAAAGATAAAAAGGATCCTGGAACAAGGAAATACCGTTTTCAATTGTCTCAACAATTAGATCAGAATGGGAATTAAGAATCAAAAAATCGATTCGAAACGAGACGGGTTAGAGACCACTCAAAAAAAGAAATCCCTAAAGATTTTCTTTTGGGCTATTTAAAAGTTATCCAACTTGAGTTATGAGAGTATGAATGCTTTTTTTTTCGAAAAAGAAGGACTTAAATCACACAATTTCTAATCATTTTTTCTCGAGCCGTACGAGGAGAAAACTTCTTATACGTTTCTAGGGGGGGTATTGTTCATCTACATCTATCCCAATGAGCTGTTTATCGAATCGTTGCAATCGATGCTCGATCCCGAAGAGAGGGAAGAGATCTTCGGAAAGTGGGTTTTTATGATCCGATAAATAATCAAACCCATTTAAATATTCCTGCTATTTTAGATTTCCTTGACAAGGGCGCTCAACCTACAGGAACTGTTCATGATATTTCAAAGAAGGCTGGGATTTTTAAGGAACTTCATCTTAATTAAACGAAATTGCATCGAGGATATAGAATAAAAAAAGAGGGTGTGGATTACTCCTATATTGTTTTGTATAACTTTTTATTTACTACTCCCCCCTTTTTTGTTCTATTCATACCTATTTTTTATTCCTATTTAATATTGCTCCCATAAAGTATCATGTTCTGGAAGTCTAAGGACAAAAAAAATAAGCAGAAGAACAAAAATCAATTTTAATTTTATTGATTTTATTGCTAGAATTTTATTGATATAAGATGCATATAAAAAAGATCAAATGAATACAACGAACTAATTGGGTCGAGAAATCAAAATTTACATTACTCGCAATCGAAACCGGGCGTTTTATAGTTTGTCGTTGTAAATCTATTAACAAATCACAAAACAAGGGATTCCACTTGTTTATTTTACTTATATTGATTGATTGAATCAATGTCAACCCAAGATTTCTTTTTTTTTTTTTTATTCTTTCAGCTATAGCTATGTATCCATTTGTATTTATGTATAGTAAATATGTAGTGCAAATCTAACGCAAGTTCTTTCTTTTTCTTTTCGATTTTTTTTTTCAAAAGCATTTCTAAATTATTTCTTTTCTATATTATTTATTTATTTCATGTTATAATTTTTTTTTATTTTAATTAAATTAATAAATTCATTCTTTTTGTTTTCGCCATTTTATTTTTTTAGATTCTTTTCTTAACATTAATATTCAACATTCACCGTCATATTGACAACAGCGTATCGAACAACTATAATTTGATCGTGGATAAGGATAAACAGATCCATTTATCTCCGTACCTATTTATCTCCATAACAGAGGTTTGGTTTTTTTCTTTACTTCATTCAAAATTAAAGTAATGGGTTCGCTGGATTCGCTGTTATACAAGAAGTCTTTTTTTTATGTTCCCAATCGATTCTAAATTTTGTTAGTCGATTTCTTGCTAATTTAATATTTTGATTCCGTTATGCAATTTCATTTCTTTTTTTTTATTTCTTTTTTATTCCGATTGTATCCACCCATTCGAATTATTCGGGTTGCTAACTCAACGGTAGAGTACTCGGCTTTTAAGTGCGGCTAGCATCTTTTACACATTTATATGAAACAAAGGATTCGTCATCGGGAGAGTTTGTAAGACCACGACTGATCCTGAAAGGAATGAATGGAAAAACCAGCATGTCGTATCAATGGAAAATTTTGAGAATACTTTATTCTGATTCAATGGCTTCAAAATAGGGTTTGAATTGTTGGCGCAGAACAAAAAATGGAATTCAAAGTTGGGTCGAGTGAATAAATGGATAGAGCCTTATGGTTCCAATTCTCGGGAAATAAAAAGGAACGAGCTTCTCTTCTGAATTGAATTTGAATAATTCCCCGATCTAATTAAACGTTAAAAAGATATTAGTTCCTAATGCGGGGAAGGGGTTTTCCGTGAGTCGATTAGCGATTTTTTTAATGAGTCCTAACTATGAGTTTGTCCCTATTATGGGTTGGAGATTAATGTGTAGAAGAAGCAGTATATTGATAAAGATATTTTGTTTTCCAAAATCAAAAGAGCGGTTGGATTGCAAAAAAAAGGATTTCTAACCACCTATTTATACTATAACAAACATAAACCAATTCAAAAATGAGAAAATCGAGAATCCGGTAATGAGTTTACCCGTTTCCAAGGTATCCATTTTTTTTTTTTTACTACAATACTTTGTTTTGACTGTATCGCACTATGTATCATTTGATAACCCAGTGTATCATTTGATAATCCAATAAATACCTTACCTTCCTTTTGTTGCAATCTAATTTCAAATGAAAGAATATCAAATCCATTTAGAACTAGATAGATCTCAGCAACACAACTTCCTATACCCACTTCTTTTTCGAGAGTATATTTATGCACTTGCTCATGATCACGGTTTAAATAGATCGACGATTCCGTTGGAAAATGGGGGTTATGACAATAAATCTAGTTTACTCAGTGTGAAACGTTTAATTAGTCGGATGTATCAACGGATTCATTTGAGTATTTATGCTAAGGATTCTAATCCAAATCAATTTATTGGACACAACAATCAATTTTATTCGCAAATGATATCGGAGGGATTTTCAGTCATTGTGGAAATTCCATTTTCCCTACGATTAGTAGCTTTCTTAGAAGGGAAAGAAAAAGAAATGGCGAAATCTCATAATTTCCAATCAATTCATTCAATATTTCCTTTTTTCGAGAACAATTTCTCACATTTACACTATGTCTTAGATGTACTAATACCCTACCCCATTCGCCCGGAAATCTTGGTTCGAACCTTTCGCTATTGGGTAAAAGATGCCTCTTCTTTACATTTATTGCGATTCTTTCTTCATGAGTATTTTAATTGGAATAGTCTTATTACTCCAAAGAAATCAAATTCCATTTTTTCAACAAGTAATCCAAGATTTTTCTTGTTCCTATATAATTCTCATGTATATGAATATGAATCAATCTTCTTTTTTCTCCGTAACCAATCTTCTCATTTACGATCAACATCTTCAGGACTCCTTTTTGAGCGAATTTCTTTTTATGGAAAAGTAGAAGATCTTGTCCAAGTCTTTGTTAATGATTTTCAGGACAACTTATGGTTGTTCAAGCATCCTATCATGCATTATGTTAGATATCAAGGAAAATCCGTTCTGGCTTCAAAAGATATGCCTCTTCTGATGAATAAATGGAAATATTACCTTGTCAATTTATGGCAATGGCATTTTCACGTGTGGTCTCAACCCGGAAGGATTCATATAAACCACTTATACAAAGATTATATTGACTTTCTGGGCTATCTTTCCAGGGGGCGACTAAATACTTTGGTGGTGCGGAGTCAAATGCTAGAAAATGCATTTCTAATCGATAATGCTATGAAGCAGTTCGAGACAACCGTTCCAATTATTCCTCT